GCCCGCGTAGCTTAACCTTAAAGCATGACATTGAAGATGTTAAAATGGGCCATAAAAAGCCCCGAAGGCATAAAAGCTTGGTCCTGACTTTACTGTCAGCTCTGGCTAGACTTACACATGCAAGTATCCGCACCCCTGTGAGAATGCCCTACAGTCTCCCGCCCGGAAACAAGGAGCCGGCATCAGGCTCACATGTTGTAGCCCATAACGCCTTGCTCAGCCACCCCCCCACGGGAACTCAGCAGTGATAAATATTAAGCCATAAGTGTAAACTTGACTTAGTCAAAGCCAAATAAGGGCCGGTAAAACTCGTGCCAGCCACCGCGGTTATACGAGAGGCCCGAGCTGATAGTCTTCGGCGTAAAGGGTGGTTAAGAATAATACAAACTAAAGCTGAACCCTTTAACAAGCTGTTATAAGCACTTAAAGGCTGGAAACTCCACCACGAAAGTGGCTTTATTATATCTGAATCCACGAAAGCCAGGGGACAAACTGGGATTAGATACCCCACTATGCCTGGCCCTAAACACTGACAGCCCATTACACCCACTGTCCGCCAGGGGACTACAAGCATTAGCTTAAAACCCAAAGGACTTGGCGGTGCTTCAGACCCCCCTAGAGGAGCCTGTCCTAGAACCGATAACCCCCGTTCAACCTCACCCTCCCTTGCTTTTTCCGCCTATATACCACCGTCGTCAGCTTACCCTGTGAAGGGTTATCAGTAAGCAAAATTGGCACCGCCCAAAACGTCAGGTCGAGGTGTAGCGTATGAGAGGGGAAGAGATGGGCTACATTCTTTAGTGTAAAGAACTACGGACCATACATTGAAACATGTATTTAAAGGAGGATTTAGCAGTAAGCAGAAAATAGAGCGTTCCGCTGAAACCGGCCCTGAAGCACGTACACACCGCCCGTCACTCTCCCCAAGCGTAAGCGAACTAATAACTAATACTTAGCACCTGCAAAGGGGAGGCAAGTCGTAACATGGTAAGTGCACCGGAAGGTGTACTTGGATAAAATCAGGGCATAGCTAAAATAGTAAAGCACCTCCCTTACACCGAGGAGTTAGCCGTGCAAGTCGACTTGCCCTGACACTAATTAGCTAGCCCGCCTTCGTGAACAACCAAATCTTATAAATAAACCCCCACACCCGACACCCAAGTAAGCAAACCATTTTTCCCCCTTAGTATAGGCGATAGAAAAGGACAAACGGAGCCATAGAAAAAGTACCGCAAGGGAAAGCTGAAAGAGAAATGAAACAGCCCAGTAAAGTTTACTAAAGCAGAGCTTAAATCTCGTACCTTTTGCATCATGATTTAGCCAGTGTCACCAAGCAAAGAGTCCTTTAGTCTGACACCCCGAACCCAGGTGAGCTACTCCAAGACAGCCTATAATTTAGGGCAAACCCGTCTCTGTGGCAAAAGAGTGGAAAGAGCTTTGAGTAGAGGTGATAAGCCTATCGAACCCGGTTATAGCTGGTTGCCTAAGAATTGGATAGAAGTTCAGCCCCCGACTTTCTCCGTCCAGGCCTTATCTTCTGGTAATTGAGAAAGCCGGAGAGTTAATCAAAGGGGGGACAGCTCCTTTGATAAAAGACACAACTTTCCCAGGAGGATAAGGATCAAATTTATTAAAGTGAAATGCCTAAGTGGGCTTAAAAGCAGCCACCTCACCAGAGGGCGTTAAAGCCCTGACATTCTAATGAACTGATTATAATGATAAATTCTTCCAACACCCCTACCGCTATTAGGCCGTCCCATCCCCCGATGGGAGTGATTATGCTAATATGAGTAATAAGAGGGCTCAGCCCCTCTCCCCGCGCAAGAGTTAATCGGAACGGACCCCCCACCGAGAATTAACGGCCCCAACAAAGAGGACACTGGACCCCACATTAAAAGACTAGAAAAACCTCCAGCAACACGAGCCGTATACCCCACACTGGAGCGCTGTCTCAGGGAAAGGTTAAAAGGGGGGGAAGGAACTCGGCAAACACAAGCCTCGCCTGTTTACCAAAAACATCGCCTCTTGTAAACTACAAATAAGAGGTCCCGCCTGCCCGGTGACTATATGTTTAACGGCCGCGGTATTTTGACCGTGCAAAGGTAGCGCAATCACTTGTCTTTTAAATGGAGACCTGTATGAATGGCACAACGAGGGCTTAACTGTCTCCCCCCCCCCACCAATGAAATTGATCTCCCCGTGCAGAAGCGGGGATACAGACATAAGACGAGAAGACCCTATGGAGCTTTAGACACCAAAGCGGACCATGTTAATTACCCTCAACAGAAGCCTAAACTTAGTGGCCCCTGCTCTAATGTCTTTGGTTGGGGCGACCACGGAGAAAAAAACAACCCCCGTGCGGAACGAGAGTACCACTCTTAAAAACTAGAGCTCCCGCTCTAATTACCAGAATTTCTGACCAAATAGATCCGGCACCGCCGATCAACGGACCCAGTTACCCTAGGGATAACAGCGCAATCCTCTTTTAGAGTTCATATCGACAAGAGGGTTTACGACCTCGATGTTGGATCAGGACCTCCTAATGGTGCAGCCGCTATTAAGGGTTCGTTTGTTCAACGATTAATAGTCCTACGTGATCTGAGTTCAGACCGGAGTAATCCAGGTCGGTTTCTATCTATGATGTATACTTTCCCAGTACGAAAGGACCGAAAAGTAGGGGCCTATATCTTTAACACGCCCCCTTCTCACCTGGTGAAGCCAACTCAACCAGATAAGAAAACACCTCACCCCGCCAAAGATCTTTGGCTAATTAAAGTGGCAGAGCGGATCAATGCAAAAGGTCTAAGCCCTTTCTACGGAGGTTCAAGCCCTCTCTTTAATAATGATCTCTAATCTTTTTATTCACCTGATTAATCCCTTAGCCCTGATTATCCCTATTCTCCTAGCCGTTGCTTTCCTCACTCTTCTAGAACGGAAAGTTCTAGGGTATATACAACTACGTAAGGGTCCAAATGTAGTCGGGCCTTATGGTCTTCTTCAACCCATTGCTGACGGAGTAAAACTTTTTATTAAAGAGCCAATTCGCCCATCTACCTCCTCGCCCCTCCTGTTTATTTTTGCCCCCATACTTGCACTCACACTGGCCCTAATGATATGAGCTGCTATACCCATACCCTACCCCTTAGTCAATGTCAACCTTACTATTTTATTTATTTTAGCCCTTTCCAGCCTCGCCGTCTATTCTATTCTAGGCTCAGGGTGGGCTTCTAACTCAAAATATGCCCTTATTGGGGCCTTACGAGCTGTTGCCCAAACCATTTCTTATGAAGTAAGTCTGGGGTTAATTATTTTATCAGTTGTTGTTCTTGCAGGAAACTTTACACTTCAGACCTTTAACACTGCGCAAGAGGGCGTCTGACTTCTTCTTCCAGCTTGGCCCTTGGCAGCGATATGGTATATTTCTACCCTCGCAGAGACCAACCGAGCCCCTTTTGACTTAACAGAGGGGGAGTCTGAACTAGTCTCAGGTTTTAATGTAGAATACGCGGGAGGCCCCTTCGCACTGTTCTTTTTAGCCGAATATTCTAATATTCTTCTCATGAATACCCTTTCCGCTACCTTATTTTTGGGGGCAGCCCACATCCCGTCTATCCCTGAACTTACTACCATTAATCTTATGACTAAGGCAGCCCTATTATCCGTCGTTTTCCTCTGAGTCCGAGCCTCTTATCCCCGATTCCGCTACGACCAGCTTATGCACCTAGTCTGAAAAAATTTTTTACCTCTCACACTCGCCCTGGTTATTTGACATACTGCCCTCCCAATCGCCCTCACAGGACTCCCCCCTGACCTTTAGCTGGAACTGTGCCTGAATTAAAGGGCCACTTTGATAGAGTGAATCATGGGGGTTAAAACCCCCCCAGCTCCTTAGGAAGGGAGGATTCGAACCTCCTCTAAAGAAATCAAAATTCTTTGTGCTTCCACTACACCGCTTCCTAGTAAAGTCAGCTAACAAAGCTTTTGGGCCCATGCCCCAAACATGTCGGTTAAAATCCCTCCTCTACTAATGCCTCAACTAACCCTCTCATTACTAATTTTGAGCCTCGGCCTTGGCACATACTTGACGTTCGAAAGTTCCCATTGGGCCCTCGCCTGAATGGGCATTGAAATTGCTACCCTGGCCATTCTACCACTCATAGCTGCAAGCCATCACCCCCGTGCAGTAGAGGCTACTACCAAGTACTTCCTACTCCAAGCAATAGCTGCCACACTAATTCTCTTCTCCGCAGTAACCAGCATAACCCTCAGCGGGGAATCGTCAATTTTTCTGATATCCCATCAAATCCCCTTAACTCTTGTTTCCCTCGCCTTGGCCCTTAAAATTGGCCTCGCCCCCCTCCACCTCTGAATGCCGGAAGTACTTCAAGGGCTGGATTTTACAACAGGCCTCATCCTCTCTACCACACAGAAGCTCCCCCCCCTTCTACTTCTTTTCCAAATTCAACAGACGCCCCACCATATTATCTCGATGTTCGCGCTCGTTTCAATTTTTGTAGGGGGATGGGGAGGCCTCAACCAAACTCAGTTACGAAAAATTTTAGCGTACTCTTCTATTGCCCACCTTGGCTGAGTAACCTTGGCGTTACAGTTTTCCAAACCCTTAGCCCTCCTAGCCCTCCTCGTCTACTTATTTATAGCATTTACTGCGTTTTTAACATTTAAACTTGCCCAATCAACAAACATTAAATCCTTGGCCACTTCTTGGGCTAAATCCCCAGTCCTGACAGCTATCACCGCATTTGCACTAATGTCTCTGGCAGGTCTCCCCCCTCTGACCGGCTTCGCCCCAAAGTGAACAATCCTGGAAGAACTAACAAAACAAAGTCAAGGCTCTATTGCCACCTTCGCTGCATTAAGCGCCCTCCTAGGGCTATTTTTTTATCTCCGCCTCGCCTATGCCATGGCACTCACCTCATCCCCCAATCACATCCTGGGCCTCACCCCTTGGCGTCTGCCAACTCTCCAATCCAAGCTTCCCTTGGCCGTCTCTTCAATTTTTACCCTAGCACTCCTCCCCATCACCACCGCCCTGATGGCCCTTGTCTCCTTATAGAGACTTAGGCTAATATTAGACCAAGGGCCTTCAAAGCCCTCAGTGGGAGTGAAAATCTCCCAGCCTCTGTAAGACTTGCGGGACACTACCCCACAGCTCCTGCATGCAAAACAGGTGCTTTAATTAAGCTAAAGCCTTCGCTAGACGAGCAGGCTTCGACCCTGCAAATTCTTAGTTAACAGCTAAGCGCCCCAACCAGCGAGCATTCGTCTAACTAAATAAGTTCCGGTAAGTGGTTAACTTACTCCTTCGGATTTGCAATCCGATATGTAGAACACCTCAGAACTTGATAAGAAGAGGACTTAAACCTCTGTGTATGGGGCTACAACCCACCGCTTACTCAGCCATCTTACCTGTGGCAATCACCCGCTGATTTTTCTCAACTAACCATAAAGATATTGGCACCCTCTACCTGATCTTTGGTGCCTGAGCCGGCATAGTTGGCACCGCCCTTAGCCTTTTAATTCGGGCTGAATTAAGCCAACCCGGCGCCCTACTGGGGGATGACCAAATTTATAATGTAATTGTAACAGCCCACGCATTCGTAATAATTTTCTTTATAGTTATACCTGTAATGATTGGGGGCTTTGGTAATTGACTTATTCCTCTAATAATCGGCGCCCCCGATATAGCCTTTCCTCGAATAAATAATATGAGCTTTTGACTCCTTCCCCCCTCATTCCTTCTCCTCCTCGCCTCCTCAGGAGTAGAAGCCGGGGCAGGAACCGGATGGACGGTATACCCGCCCCTCGCAAGCAATCTCGCCCACGCAGGGGCATCTGTAGACCTAACCATTTTTTCGCTTCATCTAGCTGGCATCTCATCTATTTTAGGAGCAATCAACTTTATTACAACTATTATTAACATAAAACCCCCCGCCACCTCCCAATACCAAACCCCCTTATTTGTGTGAGCAGTGCTAATTACCGCAGTACTCCTCCTCCTCTCTCTCCCAGTCCTAGCCGCAGCAATTACTATGCTCCTGACAGACCGAAACCTAAACACCACCTTCTTTGACCCGGCCGGGGGAGGGGACCCTATTCTGTATCAACACCTCTTCTGATTCTTCGGCCACCCAGAAGTCTACATCCTTATTCTTCCCGGCTTCGGCATGATCTCCCATATTGTGGCCTACTACTCCGGAAAAAAAGAGCCCTTCGGATATATGGGAATGGTGTGAGCAATAATGGCCATTGGCCTTCTAGGCTTTATCGTTTGGGCCCATCACATGTTTACAGTTGGCATGGACGTAGATACCCGCGCCTACTTTACATCCGCGACAATAATCATCGCGATCCCCACAGGAGTTAAAGTTTTTAGCTGACTTGCCACCCTTCATGGGGGCTCCATCAAATGAGAAACCCCCCTCCTTTGGGCCCTCGGCTTCATCTTCCTATTTACAGTGGGGGGACTAACCGGGATTATTTTAGCTAACTCCTCTTTAGATATCGTGCTACACGATACTTATTATGTAGTTGCTCACTTCCACTACGTCCTATCCATGGGAGCAGTATTTGCAATTCTTGCCGCCTTCGTACACTGATTCCCCCTCTTCTCAGGCTACACACTCCACGATACCTGGACAAAAATCCACTTTGGTATTATATTTGCAGGAGTAAACCTCACCTTCTTCCCTCAACACTTCCTAGGCCTCGCAGGCATGCCACGACGGTACTCAGACTACCCTGATGCCTACACCATCTGAAATACTGTATCTTCAATAGGGTCACTCGTCTCCCTTGTAGCAGTTGTCATGTTCATCTTTATCCTCTGGGAAGCTTTTTCTTCTAAGCGAGAAGTTGCTGCCGTAGAACTAACATCTACCAATGTAGAATGACTTCACGGCTGCCCTCCCCCTTACCATACATTTGAAGAGCCCGCTTTCGTCCAAATTCACTCAAAATTCTCCGAGAAGGGAAGGAATTGAACCCCCATAGGCTGATTTCAAGACAGCCACATAACCACTCTGTCACCTTCTTGCATAAGACACTAGTAAAATAGTTATTACTTTACCTTGTCGAGATAAAATTGTGAGTTCAACCCTCACGTGTCTTGGCTCTTAATGGCCCACCCCGCACAGTTTGGCTTCCAAGATGCAGCCTCCCCTATTATAGAAGAACTACTTCATTTTCATGATCATGCCCTCATAATAGTCTTTTTTATTAGTACTTTTGTACTTTATATTATTACTGCTATGATCTCAACTGACCTCACAGACAAACTTACCCTTGATTCTCAAGAAATTGAAGTTATTTGAACAGTGCTTCCTGCCCTCTTACTTATTCTAATTGCCCTCCCCTCCCTCCGCATCCTCTACCTCATGGATGAAATTAATGACCCCCACCTGACTGTTAAAGCTATGGGGCACCAGTGGTACTGAAGTTATGAATATACAGATTACGAAGCCCTAGAATTTGATTCCTACATGATTCCCACCCAAGACCTCGCCCCAGGCCAATTCCGCCTTCTGGAAGCAGACCACCGCATAGTAGTCCCCGCAGACTCCCCCATCCGTGTCCTGGTTTCCGCCGAAGATGTTCTCCACTCATGAGCAATTCCCTCCCTTGGTGTAAAAATAGATGCCGTACCCGGGCGTCTCAACCAAACAGCATTTGCTGCAACTCGCCCAGGAGTTTATTATGGTCAATGCTCAGAAATTTGCGGAGCAAACCACAGCTTTATACCAATCGTAATCGAAGCTGTCCCACTAGAGCACTTCGAAAACTGATCATCCTTGATGCTTGAAGACGCCTCACTAAGAAGCTAACTAGGCCCCAGCGTTAGCCTTTTAAGCTAAAAATTGGTGACTGCCGACCACCCTTAGTGGATGCCCCAACTGAATCCTGCCCCCTGACTGGGAATCCTCTTGTTTACTTGACTAGTATTTTTGTTTATTTTACCCCCTAAAGTGATAGCTCACCTTTCTCTTAGTAACCCCACCCCTAAAGACTCCAAAAAGACAAAAGTTAAGTCCTGATCCTGACTATGATAACAAGCTTCTTCGACCAATTTAGTAGCGCCTCCCTATTAGGTGTCCCTCTGATAGCCTTAGCCCTCGTATTACCTTGAGCCTTATACCCCCACCCCACGACACGATGAGTTAACAACCGTATGTTAGCACTTCAGAACTGATCTATTATCCGCTATGTCTCTCAACTTATAACACCCCTTAATATGGGAGGACATAAATGAGCCCTTATTCTGACCTCTTTAATAGTTTTCATTTTTACTTTAAATATGCTAGGTCTTCTGCCCTACACTTTTACACCAACGACCCAATTATCCTTAAATTTGGGGCTAGCAGTTCCCCTTTGACTTGCCACAGTAATCCTAGGCATGCAAAATCAACCCACACACGCCCTCGGCCATCTTCTCCCAGAGGGCACACCCACACTTCTGATTCCGATTTTAATTATTATTGAAACTATTAGCCTCTTTATTCGCCCCCTCGCCCTCGGAGTTCGACTAACCGCCAATTTAACAGCCGGCCACCTCCTCATTCAACTAATTGCAACAGCCACTTCCGTCCTTATACCACTTATACCCCTAGTAGCAATTCTCACCGGGTCCCTACTCCTCCTCCTCTCACTCCTGGAAGTCGCAGTCGCCATGATTCAGGCATATGTCTTCGTTCTCCTCCTAAGCCTCTATTTACAAGAAAACATTTAATGGCCCACCAAGCACATGCATACCACATAGTTGACCCCAGCCCCTGGCCCCTTACAGGGGCCGTCGGCGCCCTGCTAATAACATCCGGCCTCGCAATCTGATTCCACTTTAATTCAATAACTCTTATAACCCTCGGAGTTATTTTGCTACTTTTGACAATATACCAATGATGACGAGACATTGTTCGAGAAGGCACTTTTCAAGGACATCATACACCCCCAGTTCAAAAAGGGCTCCGCTACGGAATAATCCTTTTTATTACCTCTGAAGTCTTTTTCTTTTTAGGCTTCTTCTGAGCTTTCTACCACTCAAGCCTCGCCCCCACCCCTGAATTAGGCGGGTGCTGACCCCCCTCAGGAATTACAACCCTTAACCCATTCGAAGTCCCACTTCTCAATACCGCTGTACTCCTTGCCTCCGGGGTCACAGTTACATGAGCCCATCACAGTATTATAGAAGGTGAACGCAAACAAGCCATTGAATCCCTGACGCTTACAATTCTCCTAGGGTTCTATTTTACACTTCTTCAGGCAGTGGAGTACTATGAAGCCCCTTTCACTATTGCCGACAGCGTCTACGGATCCACTTTCTTTGTCGCAACTGGCTTTCACGGCCTCCACGTCATTATTGGCACCACCTTCCTAGCAGTTTGCCTTATGCGACAAATTTATTTCCACTTCACATCTCAGCATCACTTTGGATTTGAAGCAGCCGCCTGATACTGACACTTTGTAGATGTCGTCTGACTTTTCCTCTATGTCTCAATCTACTGATGAGGCTCATATTTTTCTAGTACTAATGTCAGTATAAGTGACTTCCAATCACCAGGTCTTGGTTAAACCCCAAGGAGAAATAATGAATCTAATAATTACCATTGTCCTCTTTACCTCCCTCCTCTCAGGCATCCTTATCACAATCTCATTCCTCCTCCCTCAAATCTCCCCGGACTATGAAAAGCTTTCCCCCTATGAATGCGGCTTCGACCCGCTAGGGTCAGCTCGCCTGCCCTTCTCACTACGATTTTTTTTAGTCGCAATTCTATTCCTCCTTTTTGACCTAGAAATTGCTCTTCTCCTCCCCCTCCCCTGAGCCAACCAGCTCCCCTCGCCCTCACTTACATTTTTCTGAACCTCAGCTATTATTACACTACTAACCCTAGGCCTGATCTATGAGTGACTTCAGGGAGGCCTTGAGTGAGCCGAATAGGTAATTAGTTTAAATAAAACACTTGATTTCGGCTCAAGAGCCTGTGGTTAAAGTCCACAATAACCTGATGGCCCACATCCACCTCGCCTTCTCCACAACCTTTATTCTGGGCCTCGCAGGCTTAGCATTTAACCGGATTCACCTCCTCTCCGCCCTCCTCTGCCTGGAAGGAATAATGCTCTCTCTGTACTTAGGATTCTCCTGATGCACCCTTGAACTCCAAAACTTCACCCTCCTAGGGTTTCCCCTGATCCTCTTAGCCTTCTCTGCTTGTGAAGCAAGCGCCGGCCTGGCCTTATTAGTTGCTACTGCCCGCACCCATGGCACGGACCACCTGCAAAACTTAAACCTTCTCCGATGTTAAAAGTTCTTATCCCAACAATTATACTTATCCCCACCGCCTGACTAACCCAACATAAATGACTATGGCCAACCACACTTCTTCATAGCCTCGTGATCGCAATTTCTAGCTTAACCTGATTTAAAAACCCGGCAGAGACGGGCTGGTCATCTCTTAACTTCTATATGGCCACAGACTCCCTTTCTACCCCCCTCCTTATCCTCTCCTGCTGACTTCTACCCCTTATAATTTTAGCAAGCCAGAACCACACCGCTTGCGAACCCCTCAACCGCCAACGAGCCTTCATCTCGCTCTTGGCATCACTGCAAATTTTTTTAATTATAGCATTCGGCGCAACCGAGATCCTTATATTTTATGTTATATTTGAAGCCACCTTAATTCCCACACTATTTTTGATTACCCGCTGAGGAAACCAGGCGGAACGCCTAAACGCTGGCATTTATTTCTTATTTTATACCCTGGCAGGCTCTCTCCCCTTACTCGTGGCCCTTCTGATTTTACAAAAAAATGCCGGAACCCTCTCCCTACTAACCCTTCCATACACCCCCCCGTTTCACCTCCCCCCCACCACTCACAAGCTATGATGGGCAGGCTGCATGCTAGCCTTCCTAGTGAAAATACCCCTTTATGGGGGACACCTCTGGCTTCCTAAAGCCCACGTTGAAGCGCCTGTTGCAGGCTCTATAGTCCTCGCCGCAGTGCTTCTTAAGTTGGGGGGCTATGGTATAATGCGCATTATAATTATTCTTGACCCCCTAACTAAAGAAATAAGTTATCCATTTATTGCCCTTGCACTATGAGGGGTAATCATAACAGGCTCGATTTGTCTCCGCCAAACCGACCTAAAGTCCTTAATTGCTTATTCTTCAGTAAGCCACATGGGGTTAGTAATCGCAGCCATTCTTATCCAAACACCCTGAGCCTTTTCAGGGGCAATTATTCTTATGATTGCCCATGGCCTGACATCCTCAGCGCTATTCTGCTTAGCCAACACAAACTACGAACGTACACATACGCGAACAATAATCCTTGCCCGAGGACTTCAAATAGCCCTCCCACTCTTAGCTTCCTGATGGTTTATTGGCGCCCTGGCGAACCTAGCCCTTCCCCCACTTCCTAACCTGATAGGAGAATTAATGATTATTACTTCTCTATTCAACTGATCTTGATGGACACTTGCCCTAACAGGGGCAGGAACCCTAATTACCGCGGGATACTCACTCTACATGTTTTTAATGACCCAACGTGGCCCCCTCCCAACCCATATCCTGGCCCTCGAACCATCACACACCCGCGAACATCTCTTGATGGCCCTCCACATTCTGCCTTTGATCCTGCTCCCTCTCAACCCGGCCTTAATCTGAGGCTGGGCCACATGTAGATATAGTTTAATTAAAACGTTAGATTGTGATTCTAGTAATAAAGGTTAAAGCCCATTTATTTACCAAGAGAGGCTCGCAGCAACAAAGACTGCTAATCTTTGCATTCCTCGGTTGGACCCCGGGGCTCACTTGCCCCGCTTCTAAAGGATAACAGCTCATCCGTTGGTCTTAGGAACCAAAAACTCTTGGTGCAAATCCAAGTAGCAGCTATGCACCCAACTTCTCTTATGATGTCCACCTCCCTGCTAATCATTTTCGCCACCCTTCTTTACCCCCTTTTTACTACACTTCACCCCAACCCACGCCCCCCTCTTTGGGCCATGACTAAAGTTAAAACCGCTGTAAAAACAGCATTTATTGTTAGCCTCCTCCCATTATTTCTCTTCTTATCTGAGGGAGCAGAAGCAATTGTTACTGACTGAAACTGAATAAATACCCTAATGTTTAATATTAATTTAAGCTTTAAATTTGATTTTTATTCAGTCTCATTTGTTCCTATCGCCCTTTATGTTACCTGATCAATTTTGGAGTTCGCCGGCTGGTACATGCATAACGACCCCTTCATTAACCGATTTTTTAAGTATCTTCTAATTTTCCTCATCGCTATATTAACCCTAGTTACAGCCAACAACATATTTCAATTCTTCATCGGCTGAGAAGGCGTCGGCATCATATCATTTTTACTTATTGGATGATGATACGGACGAGCGGACGCCAATACGGCTGCGCTCCAAGCTGTTCTCTACAACCGAATCGGGGATATTGGCCTAATCTTCGCTATGGCGTGAATAGCAACCAACCTTAACTCCTGAGAGATCCAACAACTGTTCTCCCTCGCCAAGTCTACAGATATAACCTTCCCCCTCCTGGGCCTAATTATTGCCGCTACCGGCAAATCCGCTCAATTTGGCCTTCACCCCTGACTTCCCGCTGCCATAGAAGGCCCCACCCCAGTCTCCGCCCTACTTCACTCAAGTACTATGGTTGTTGCAGGAATTTTTCTTCTGATCCGCCTCAGCCCATTAATAGAAAATAACCAAACCGCCCTAACCACCTGCTTATGCCTCGGGGCCCTCACAACCTTCTTTACCGCCACCTGCGCCTTGACCCAAAACGACATCAAAAAAATTGTCGCCTTCTCGACATCTAGCCAGCTAGGACTAATAATGGTAACTATTGGGCTAGGTCAACCTCAACTAGCTTTCCTACACATCTGCACCCACGCCTTTTTTAAAGCAATACTTTTTCTCTGCTCCGGAGCCATCATCCACAGCCTCAACGATGAGCAAGATATTCGGAAAATAGGGGGCATGCACCACCTCACCCCTTTTACATCGTCCTCTTTTACATTAGGGAGTCTCGCCCTCACAGGTACACCGTTCCTCGCAGGATTCTTCTCCAAAGATGCCATTATTGAAGCCCTGAATAACTCTTTCCTCAACGCCTGGGCCCTCTCATTGACTCTCCTAGCCACCTCATTCACCGCCATTTACAGCTTTCGCCTCATTTTTTTTGTTTCCATGGGCTCCCCTCGATTTATCCCCCTGGCCCCCATTAATGAAAACGCCCCCAGTGTTATTGCCTCTATTAAGCGCCTCGGGTGGGGAAGTATCCTAGCCGGACTCCTTTTAACCTCAAACCTACTCCCCATGAAAAATCCCGTGTTAACCATGCCCCCCCTCCTTAAATTAGCCGCCCTAGCAGTTACCCTCCTGGGAGTCCTTCTGGCCATAGAACTAACCTCTTTGACAAATAAACAATTCAAACCCAGCCCCCAACTGACACCCCACCATTTTTCAAATCTCCTCGGCTTCTTCCCCACTGTTATTCATCGCCTCCCACCTAAACTGAGCCTCAACTTAGGACAAAAAATTGCCAGCCAAATAGTAGACCAAACATGACTAGAAAAACTAGGGCCCAAAGCTATCTCCTCCCTTAATATGCCCCTTATTACTTCCGCTAGTAACGCTCAACAAGGGGCAATCAAATCCTACTTCACCCTATTCCTTTTAACACTCTCTATCGCCCTTTTAGCCTTGCTAATTTAGACCTCCCGGACTGCCCCTCGGGCTAAGCCCCGAACTAACTCAAAAACTACAAATAAAGTTAAAAACAAAACAAAGGCCCCCAAAAATAGAGTGGGGGCCCCCCCTTCGTACAAATAAGACAGTGCTGCACTCTCCCCCCATCGTGCCCCCACACCCCCTTCCTCTGCCGAACATCAATTAGACTTCTCTGTCCATTTTTCAAAGCAGCCCGCCAGAACACACGACCCCGCCAAGTACCCCAGGCCAGTGGAAATTATCCGAATATTACCTCAAGTCTTAGGGTAAGGCTCCGCTGCTAACGCAAGGCAATAAGCAAAAGTGACTAATATTCCCCCCAAATAAATCAAAAACAAAACCAAGGCAATTATTGCCCCCCCATGGACCACCAGTAAAGTGCAAGCCAGGCCTGACATTATTGCCAACCCCCAGGCAGCGAAAAAAGGCGAAGGATTTGAAACCACAGCAATTATCCCAATAATTAAGCCCGAGACTAGAATAGTTGTTAAAATAAACATAATTTCCGCCTGGACTCTAACCAGAACTAACGACTTGAAAAACCGCCGTTGTTATTCAACTACAGAAACTTAATGGCAAGCCTACGCAAAACTCACCCCCTCCTAAAAATCGCTAATGACGCACTAATTGATCTCCCAGTACCCTCCAACATCTCAGCCTGATGAAACTTCGGCTCCCTACTCGGCCTCTGCTTAGGCTTACAAATCATTACAGGCCTGTTTCTGGCTATACACTATACAGCAGACATTTCTCTTGCATTTTCATCCGTCAGCCACATCTGCCGAGATGTAAATTACGGCTGACTGATCCGCAATCTTCACGCCAACGGCGCATCCTTATTTTTTATATGCATTTATTTCCACATCGGACGAGGCCTGTACTACGGCTCTTACCTCTACAAAGAGGCATGAACCGTGGGGGTGGTTCTTCTTTTATTAACCATGGCAACAGCATTTGTAGGTTATGTCCTCCCCTGAGGGCAAATATCTTTCTGAGGAGCCACTGTAATCACCAACCTGCTATCGGCTATCCCCTACGTAGGGGGCACCCTAGTCCAGTGAATCTGAGGGGGATTTTCAGTTGATAACGCCACACTCTCCCGGTTTTTTGCCTTCCACTTTATTCTCCCCTTCGTTATCGCAGCCGCAACTATCATTCACATCCTTTTTCTGCACGAAAAAGGCGCAAACAACCCCCTGGGTTTAAACGCTAATGTTGACAAAATCCCATTTCACCCATACTTCTCTTACAAGGACCTCCTGGGATTTTTAATTGCGCTAATCTTACTCACTTCCCTCGCCCTCTTCTCCCCGAATCTTCTGGGAGACCCAGATAACTTTACACCGGCCAACCCCCTGGTTACACCCCCTCACATTAAGCCCGAATGGTACTTTCTATTCGCCTACGCGATTCTTCGATCTATTCCTAATAAACTAGGAGGAGTCTTAGCCCTTCTGGCCTCCATTCTCATCCTCCTGGTCGTCCCTTATCTTCATGCTTCTAAACACCGTGCATTGACCTTCCGCCCCCTGACGCAAGCCCTATTCTGACTCTTAGTCGCCGATGTCGGGATCCTTACCTGAATTGGAGGAATGCCCGTAGAAGACCCTTACATTATTATTGGCCAAATTTCTTCAATCCTTTACTTTGCCCTCTTCTTAATTCTTATGCCTCTAGGAAGCCTTCTCGAAAATAAGATCCTGAAATGAAGAGCACCAGTAGCTCAGTGTTAGAGCACCGGTCTTGTAAGCCGGTGGCCGGAGGTTAAAACCCTCCCTTGTGCTTCAAAGAAAGAGGACTCAAACCTCTACCCCTAGCCCCCAAAACTAGGATTCTAATATTAAACTATTCTTTGATTTACTGCCCGTCCTACGAACAAAGCACCATAAAGTTCGCTAACTGCCTCACACGGACAGACTTGCATGACCCAACAATTTTGTCTAACGGCAACCCCCCAAACCCGACACAACATTTTATGGCACCCCGTGATCCTACCCCCCCCCCCCAAACAGAATTTTTATTCTCTTGATATTATTTTACCCGTAACGATAAAACAACAAAAACTGTTTTTGTACACACTTTCAACATGGTAAAATAGTTTCAAATTCGACCTCTGGTAAATAACACGCAGCACCTAACAAGTCTTGGAACGTCTCGAGACGTTCCCTGCTCAACTTTTTTGGGGGGTAGGGGGGCATACCTTTAAAAATGTATATTTATAATCTTTTAAATCATCCTTAAGTCAGCATCCGACTTTTATATAAATATACATCATTATGTATATACACATATCATTATGTATAATCAACATTCATCGACTTTACCCATTCATTCATCAACCATAGAAGAAAACATCCATAAAACTATAAACCCACTATAACAAAATAGTCTCCGCAAACCAGCGAACATCAAGACCTAGCACAAAACCCATACGAAAAGATATACCAAGATTCAAAAACCTAACAAGATCAAATAACATGACAGTAAGAACCGACCATCAGTTGATTTCTAAATGTTAATTATTATTGATGTGAGGGACAATAATCGTGGGGGTTTCACAAATGCACTATTCCTAGCATTTGGTTCCTATTTCAGGAACACTTATTGATTCAACCACTTTCTTTTATTGATACTTGCATAAGTTAATGGCTCCCATCATCTGGCGAGATAATCGGCCATGCCGAGCGTTCACTCCACGGGGGTCAGTTTATCTTTTTTGGTTTCCTTTCATCTTGCCCCTCAGAGTGCAGCTCGGGGGGATATATATTTAAGGTAGTAATTTTTTTTGCCATCAATAATAAATGTCCAATAATTCAAGACATTGGAGATATATTACATTAATTGTTTTCAAGTGCATAAAGACAAGAAAAAACTGAATTCCAAGATTTTCAAAAGTTTGAATTCCTGAGATTTTCAAAAGTTTGAATTCCTGAGATTTTCAAAAGTTTGAATTCCATGAAGATTAAGCCAATGTAGTCCTGGCGCAATGCTAATGGAAGACGCTACCCCGCCCCGAAACCCTCTAAAAACGCCTCAAGTTTATCTTCACCAAGCCAACAACATCAAAAATTCAACTACTAAAATTCTCAACGCCCACCTCTAGATTGCACTAGACTTTAATACAAGTGAGTTGGCTCGGCCACATGAAGCCAGGGGGGTGCAGTAACCCTACACTCAATGTTAGCCCCTCGTCTCAAGGCACAAATAGGCCCCGCACCTAAAAAAGTTCTACTTAAAATTCTTTAACTATATAAATTCATCAATT